TTAAGATGCCTTAGGACTAGTAATGAAGCACAAAGCTAAAAAGGAAGTGGGAAAGCGCCCGACTGCGAAGCTGACAGAATTTTTTCAATCTACGAGTACGAGTAGCAAAGGGGGTACCCCAGGGGAATGTGAAATGTGGAATGAATCAGGAAGTCGCCCTTTTGTTCAAATTCCTTCTCCTCTCTTTCAGATTTCAGACCCTTGTCTTTGATTTCTGCCAAAAGATCTTTACTGTATATCCAATCTTGGATCTTGGACTGGCCGCATTCCCATTTATATTATCAAATATAGGTAAGGCCAACCCGCCCCTTCATCATTTCATTTTTTGTAACGAGAATATATATTGGTACGAAGCGCAAGTACTTAGCTTAGAGCCCTGAGCTCCTCGGATCGGAAGAAGACCAAACTGCGAAAGGAGAAGCCCTCTTCAGAACCCATACCCTAAGTCGATTCTTTTTCTTTTATTTATTCAGAATGAGCCGCTGACACTTGCTTGCGCATGAACATCATGAACATGCGGTAGACTTCTCGGAGGTGCCAGTAAGGCTAAGGCGGCTCTGGCTGCATTTGCCAAATCCGAGGGCTGAGGGGTGCCCACTGGTCTACAGCATATGATGCGGGTTATTGCCCATGCCTTTTTGTTTATAGAGATCGACTAGAAGAGAAAACCACTTATACTGCCTACTCTATTCCTAAAGGAAGAGAATTCATTCCCATTCCTTAGAACAATAAACAGCTTCCATTGAGTCTCTAAATGAAAATGAATGAGTCTCTGAAGCTACCCTCACTCAATGCGAAGAACTCTCCGCCCAAAGCTTTCCTTTCCCGGAGCGAGCCCTACCCGGAGCAGACAACTCTTGATCTTGACTGGCAACGGAATTCGCGGCACTCACTTTCCTGGGCCTTCGATCGATCTTTTGTGGGAGAAGTCTCTTAGTACGGGATAGAAGGGGCAGCTGCTGTGGGAGTAAGCATAAACAAGCAGTAAGCCAACCACCGATCTATCTCAATGCCATCGGCAAGCTGCTACCTCGGGGCTATTATCCCGGGTTGTTCTAAGACTGAGACAGAGAATAATGAATTCGAATATGCTATAATAAGAACACTTATTAAATCCGGATCTATTTTAAACAAGGTGACACCTTTCCGGCAACTACTCCCGGGCAAACTGCAACTACCTTCGAATAGGTTCTTTCTCTAAAGTCAGGGTTCGCATAATCTGATAAAGAAGGAAGGGGATTTATTCTCTTACTCACCGGGTTAGGGTTTTCTCTCTTGTCGAAATGCTAGTTTCATATTAGACTTTCAAGCTGCGGCTACCCGGGTTTTCTTTATATAGCTATCCCGCAACTAATCCTAAAACAGCTTCTGCAGATATAGGATAAATAGAAGATAGAGTGAAAGAAGTCTTTATCTCTGTACCATCCCTCTACAGACTGACTTGAGATAAAGAAGAAAGAGAAAGACTTTCTGCGACAACTCCTATTACTACTGGGGTAGCTCCCGAACCTTCTTAAACTTCTTCCCCGGATTTCTTCGAGACTTCAACTTCACTTCTCAATCGTCTAAAAGAAAAGGTGGTCTGTTCCTGGTAAAGGTATTTTTCTATTCACTGGACACCCACTGAAACGACCTCTATAGTTTAGGGCTCAAACGGCGGCTCTGTCCTACCTTACTTCTCAACCAAACCAGATTAAGCAAAGCACGCAAAGACGTCCACTGTCTATTCATGTTATTCTTTTTATCCTCGAGCGGCGGTGGGGCCTATTGATTCGGGGGCATCAAAGACAGATCTTATGGCGAGATCGAGGAAGTGTGGTGTGGTGGGCGAAGCGCTAGTGCCCTATATATAAGGCGCTTGCCTCTCTTGTTTGAACTACTTGATAATTAGACTTTCGCGGAGATGCCTGGTATAGATACCTTCTTACTACATTCTCAGACGGACTTTTTTTCTAATTGTTTTGAATTCACTTGACAGAGATGCCAGGGCAAGCTCACTTGGAGTGATAGACCTTGTTTTCCCGCTTTAACTAGGAATAAAGAGGCATGGCATCTATTGAACCTGGAGACTGAACTAGGTATGATTAACTTTCCCCTACTGCGACTACAGCTACAACGACATTTTATATTGGATAAACTGCGGCTACTGCCGAAGAAACTTCCGTACCTTATTGTGAGAGTTCCGATGATTTGGCTGAGGTGAGCTAACGAATTCCTAGTTGAAACTTCACTTGACACAGTCTTCGTTCACATAGTAGAAGAGGTAGAGGGATTGCTTCTTGACTGAAAGTCTTATATCCGAACAACTAGGTTGAGCTTGAAAGCTTAAGGTGAACCATAGTTAAGGGAATCTATCTTTACTTACTTCCCGGCAAAGAAAAGGAGAAAGAGGTGCCCTATCTGCAGGTGCTTCACCCGATGACTTAAGGCGTCTTGGCCCAGGCCTTATCCTATTTATTTGGCATTCAACTTCAAAGCTAAGTGGTAAAGGCACGGAATCCGATATCCGATAAACTAGGCCACTTCTCTTACGATCACTGATGACTCAACCGCGAAGAATGAAAGAGTTGGGCACTCGACCGCGCTGTGTCTCTCTCTTGTTGCGGATGACTATACTTCCACTGCCAGACAAAACTAGTAATAAAGATATGGAATCCGCTTTTCCCATAACTGCTTGACTCCCGGGCATCACTTGAAGTTTAAGCATAAGGACTTGGGCCTTACCTGAACACAAGCACTCGTACGATTGATTCAATCAATAGGAGCTATCCTGTGCCTACTTCTTGCCTACTATATAGTGGCCCCTACGGATACGCCTGCCCCAAAGACTTCCACAGCACCAATTCCGACTACTTCTGCGTCTGCCACGTCTCTAACGAATTAGCTCTTGAGCTTTCAATGCTAGAGCCATTCCCGCGGGAGAAGAACTTACTATAATAGGGAATCTAGCTTGAAAGACTTGATCGGTAGTGCCAGTCATTCCCTACCTTGCTTGTTCAACTTCTCCTATATTGATTCATATAGCAGAGGGAAACTAGTAGGGATATAAAAGCAATCAAATAAGGCATTCTCCGCTGGAGAAGAACAGACTAGGTTTTCTTTCTCTAAACAGATAGAGTTCCGGGATAAAATTAAGCCTAAGCCTGAGTTCAAGAACCTTGCGACTAAAGAATAGTTTCATAAAATGCCTTTTGGCACTCACTCTCTATCATGTTCACTATCCCTGATAATAGATATACTAGGTATTATCCCCTAAGTCGCCGGGGGCTAGGTCCCCACCTGTTGTTCCTATGACATAAGCTACCTTACCTGATTCTGACATTCGACTTGAAAGGAAAGCATAAGGAGCCTCAGCATCTTTTCCCTACGTGACAGAAAGAGATAATTTCGTAGTTAAGGCACTTCCCGATCTAGTAGCTATTTCTGCTGCTCCATTCACGGAAGCATTTTATACGGCCTCTCATGAGACAAGAAAGCAGAAGCTTCTAGAGCCGTATCCTAACCTGATTCAGAAACAGAACGTGACGGAGGCCTAGTTGTTGATGAGTGAGCCCCATCCGATGAATGTGTGGACTTGGACGCTGGGTTCAGAGGCGAGAGCGATAAAGAAGGCATTCCATGTCCCCTTCCTTGTTCAAGTTCCGATTACTTGACTTCTAATCAATCTAGTCCAGACTGCCCCGGCATTCGGTTCATATATCTAAGAAGGAGATTTCTTATCTACTATACTGCTACGACTGCCACAAAGAAAGCTTCAGCAGCTACATCACCAGTTTCAAATGCACTGGAGCTCTTTACCTCTCGGCTTTACAATATGGATTTGCCAACATGAGCGCCACCAGAGACAGATTGAGCTCACTCTTTTCCCACCGATGACAGACTTGTTCAAGCACTATAGACATCCGATGCCAGACTTGTCTTCGACGCGGGCAGGGTTGCTTTCTAGACAGACGAGTATGCTCTTTCTCTTCTTGCTATTGATGGGGCATCTTCAACTGGCGTATCCAATAGTGCCGCGCAAGACTTGACCGCGTTAGGGGCTTCTTCCTCCGCCTTTAGTGCGACTCCCTAACCTTATTTTCCGGATTCAACTGGAGCTCGAGACCTTCTTTTCCCATCAAAAGGTATAGATGAGGAATCTATCGAGTGTGCCACTAGTGGTCAATATCCATCAACTAGAAAATCGATCTTTATAGGTGGGACACCAAAAACGAAAACAGAAAAAGCTGTCGAAACAGAATAAAAAAGAGACTCCTCAATGGGCGGAGACTCAGCCTCAGGAAATTCTGTTAGTGAGAGACGACCTGGCAACCTTGCTATGTGATTACCGCCTTTAGAAAGCAATTAAGACAGAATGGAATGAATGACTGAACGAGCAGCCGGGCATGGGCATGGGAAAGAAGTTCCCTTATATAATGGAATCATTGAACTAGGCTAGGAAGAAAGATCAATCAATTCTATATGCGCTTTTGCCATCCGATCCGATGACCCCCTTGATGCCCTTTATGTTCTCTCTCTTGCCATAGAGTAAGTGTGCCGTTACGGGCCCCTATCTAGGTGCTTTGTCTCCGACTCACCGGAAAAAGAAGAAAGAAGGTTTAGCGACTCCGCCCTAGACTCCTATTGGCTAGTGAGCTAGTTCCCCTTATCTAGAAAGTCAATATCCCGGATAATGGATCCTATAAGAAAGAGGGGATTGTTGCAACTACAGAAACAACCGTACCAGAGAAATAGAGACAACTACTAAAGCAGAAACGGGCGTAGCCCCGGGGTCTAGTTAAAGAGCCTCCTCGCCTTACCTTGTTGATATTGGAAATAGTCGAGAATAAGCCCTTGTCATGCTTCCCTATGAGTTGGGCATCGATAGAACTTGAAGAGAAAGAAGAAGCAGAAAAAAAAGCCATATAAAAAGGGGCATCATCCGATCCAGAACTTGTTGTTGATGAGTGAGCTGCCTTGCCCGAGGACCCTTACCTTTATGGTGAACGATCCCAGCCAGGCCAGATAAGAATGTGCCCTCTCCTTGTTTCCATGATAGTCTAGATCCGGTTTAGCGCTTGATAGTTACACTTTTTTTTGTTGGCATCCGATGACGTCGACACGCTGGGCTGGGTGAAAAAAGATATTCCGAGAAAGTAGGTTTAATACAATAATATCGTAGTATAAAGAGTGATGCATCAACAGGTCAGACAGACCGACCTTCCTCCTGCCCACTGGCCTTCTTCTGGCTTACGAAACTTGCTAGTGAAACTATAGCTATCCGGGAATCCGCAACTAGAACTACAAAGCAAAGGGATTACTTGTCCCCAACAAAAGGTGCAAAGCTTGGTTGGGCCAGTTCCTGCTTAAACTCCAAACCCCATAGCCCTTCCTGTTATGGCACGCCCTCTATTGCCAGGACGAGACTGAAACTGCCATATGCACGGGCGAAGAAAAGCCTATATCTGGGTCTGCGTCAACAAGTTATGATTCCTTTACTGAAGAATTCAAGCTCTTCAACATGGGTTTAGTTCATACATTATGAAAGCTTTCCTATTCAAGACCTACTACCAATTCCTTTGAAGCTACTACCACTACCGAAGCTTGCTTCTTTTGGTTACCGGTTGGGGGTTTGAAACCAGAGAAAGAAGATCCGGTTGGGTATACCATCTCGATACAGAGTGAAATTAATTACCAGCTTTCATACCAAGGAGTCTTTTCCCGTATAACTTCCTTACTCTTTCAGTATTCATACGCACCTGCATCCGCAGCTAATTCTTAAAAGTAGTTGCTTAGTTATTTTATACGCACGAGGCTCGAGGTTGAGTTCTACACCGATCCCTTCACATTTGAATGAGCGGCTCTTTATGCTTTAGTAAGAAGGATTAGTCTCGCCCTGAGGCGTACCCCGCTTGAAGAATGCTCTTTGAGGGTTTTAAGAATAGCAATTATAGGGGAAACTAATTCATTGATGGAGCCGAAGCCCTAGTTTCTTGATGATAGGAATTGCCGTTTTCTTCTTTCAATCCCACCGTATCTGCTGAGCCTATCGGAGTTGCCTATGTGAGGTTCCTTCCGATCTCTGGACTCTTTCTAATAAAAAGTGTCAAAAAAACGAAAGCTAGCAAAGTTTTATTCTTAGTCTCTTCTACTCAACTGCTTCTAATCCGGTTGTGGCATCCGATCCGGTCTTGCAGCAGGGGTTTTCTTGGCCCTTTTGCTTTAGCTTTCCCTTTGCCTGGGTATGAATCCCATCTCTCAATTGAGTTTTCTTTCCTGCTCTTACTAGTCGTTTTTTTTTTAAACCTCCTCTTCAATGCTTTCTTTAAAATGAAAAAGGGGGATAAGACAACTTTATTCCCCTACTGAAGGAACCGTTGGAAGGTCTGGTGCGCTAAGCGCGCGTGGTGCCAGTAGTAATGGTTCTGGCGCCATGTACCACCAGATCAAAAATCCAATCATAGCGAACAAAGCGAATGTATCTTCTGCTAGTACAAGTGTTTCCTCTAGTCGGAAGCTCTTAATTCGTGATGCCTCTTCTTTCTAGGCTATCGGCAAGACAAAGTAGCCTCTCGGGCGAGGGACTTATTTCCTTGCTTTGCTTGCATCCCTTGTTGGAACTAAAGAAAATCGCTGATCTCCTTTTGGTGCACATTCCGTGAGAATAAAATCCTGGATTTGGAGGCCCCCCGACGCTTCACAAAAGTCATCTAGTATAGCTTTCACAGTACCCGCTTGTTCCATGTCTGCTTCAGCAAATAAGATGAAGTCATCAGCAAAAAACAGATGGGATATGGCCGTACCTTTTTTATGCAGCCTAAAAGGTAGCCAACTACCCAGATCAACCTCACTTTGTATCAGATGACCCAACCGCTCAACAGCCAGTACAAAGAGGTATGGTGATAACGGGTCCCCTTGTCTGACACCACGTGAAGGAACAAAATCATTAGCTCTAAGACCATTCCACAAGAGATTCATCCGCGGGGAGGAAATACATTCACGAATGACAGATTGTATGTGTTCAGGGAGCTGCAACTCCTTCAAGCAATGGAAGATCAAACTCCATTTGGTGCGATCATAAGCTTTTTCTCAATAAATCTTCATGGCCATGTACCCTCTCTTCCCTTTAGATGTTTTCATGGAGTGAATGATCTCCTGCGCAAAAAGAATATTATCTGTACTCCCTAACAAAGCTGCATTGATTCGGAGCTATAACGAGGGGCATAATGCTCTTCAACCTGTTAGTAATGATTTTGCCTTATAGATGACGTTGCAAAGACTGATGGAAAATCTCTGATGGTCGGAGCCTTAGGAATAAGAACAATTTGCGTGGCATTTACCTGTCTTACAACACTAGGATCAAGAAAGACGGATTTCACCATGGTTCCACTGGCTTTGAAAAAAAGGATTCAATCGGGGCTTTGAGAAAAGAGCTTGCTTGATTTCCCCTCCCAACGCCAACTAACAAGTGCTGATCAATAGAGGGATAGGTGCATCCAAAAGAGAAGTTCACATCCCGATCGCTTTCATCCGTGTAAAGAGTCTCGAATCACTTTGTACCCATCTCCATGATTTCCTTGGCATCATATGACCATTCCCCATTATCAAGCTTTATCCTATTTCTCTTCCGTCTTGCACTAGCTAAAGAGTGGAAATACCGGGTATTACGATCTCCATGTTTATACCAATTGCAACGAGAATTATAAACCCACATTACTTCTTCCTGAGCCAGCAATCCCTCCAATTAAAGCCAGAGATCATTTCTCAGTCTGTCAATTTCAGGGTAGTAAGCGCCAGCTGCAAGCTTTCGGTTAATGCCATCCAATCTTCGGTACAAAATTTCCTTCTTCTATTTCATATTTCCAAACACTTCCTTATTCCATCTAGTCACACGGTCTCTGAATCCATCAACAGCTTCATTCCAACCTTGTTCCCCTCTCCAGGCCGCTTTGACAAAATCCGGGAAGTCCTTATGCAACACCCAAGGGAGTGGTTACGTGAAGTAAGTCCCCCCTTATTCCCGACATGCTATGGTGCCCGGGGGCTGTCTCGCGAAGATCTTCGATCCGAACCTTCGCATCTACTCTCTCTTAGAGTATGAACCACGCCTTCCCCTCGCTACTGCTAAATCTCGCTATCGCAAGAATATAGCGATCGAAGAGCGATGGCTCGGCTGCATCGCGTATTACACCGTATTGCCCGAAGGGGGCATGCTGCAAGAGCGTAGGTTAGTGATAAGCTTAGGAGGCGTGCCCGAAGGGCAGCGGCAGCAGTGTGGTTACAGATGCCGTCGCTAGATTGAGATCTGCAGGCTGGTGGGTACTTTGACTGAGGTGAAGAGAAGCCACCGGAGGTGAAAAGGTAGGCTTAGTAGGGCTCGAACCTACAATATCACCGTTATGAGCGGTACGTTTCAACCAATTAAACTATAAGCCCCTACGGATCTCTACATGCAATTCGCTCACTTCGGGAAGAGCGAACGGAAAGAGGAGGCCTTTGCTCTATCTGCTTCTTCCTCTCCCCAGGAATTAACAATTGGAAAAAGAAAAAGATTCTATATCTATTTTTTGTTTATAGATAGATATAGAATTGAATATATTATTATATAGAATAATATCTAGAAAAATGAAGTGAAGCAAGCGGCCCTTTCGCGACTCAAACTGCCGGTACGCTTTCCGGCTCGCAACCGATCAAACGGGCGGAGGCTCTCTATTTGCTTGCAATGCCGGCTCTTCGCCTTTAGTTAGAAGTAGAAGTAGAGGGCGCCGTTTGCCCCACACTTCAGAAAAAGTAAAAAAGTATGGATGAAGTAAGAAAAAGTACATAAGGAATGATAAAGAAAAACTTGGTTACGGGAACCGAAGGTTAGGCCAACTACTTTAGTATAGCTACACCTAAAAAAGTGTATTCCTACCCTTTCCCCTTTCTGTCAATGTTGCCAATTCCCAGAAGACTAATGTACCCTCGTGTATACAGTTGTCCAACTACTTTCTTCCTCCGACTTCTTTAGCCACTTCCGGCTTCCCCACTTCCGCATCTGTCGTATTCGGGAGAGCTTGCTTCGTGGCGGAGCATTTAGCAATGCTAGCAGCCTGGTGAGGGCTGGCTGTCTGGGGACATTTTAAGGTAGGGCCTGCTGGGCTTGCTTCTCATGAGATTGGGTAAGGGAATCGGAAATGGGCTCATAAACCGGGCGGGCTTTTGGGCACACGGAAAAGGGGAAGTGGATGGAGGGTGCTTCTCAGCTAGAGTTGGGGGTGGGGTCGCTATAGTGGCTAGGGTGAGTCTTCCTACACGGCTGGACGCCCGGCTCTAGACGAGAGGGGGTTACCACCACATCCTCTCCCGATAGACTCGAAGCTCTTCATAGTCAGGCGTGGTATAAAATCTTCTCTCAAAAAGAGACAGACCAGAGATGACAGAGGAAGGTATTCGGTTCAAAAAAGATACGGCAGTCAGAACAGCTTCAGTCCAAAATTGACTAAGGACAGAAGCAAGCTACAAGCATTAGCAACCGCTTTCGTTTAATCTTTTGTAAAAAAAAAAAAATAAGCAGCGAAGAAAACAAGACAGTAAGTTGTTGCGCTAACTCGCTAGCTCAGTAGCTTCAGTCTTCTACTACTAGTCTAATTGGTAATTAAATTATGCTTCAGTCTCTTATTCATTCGTATCAGAAGCTTGGGGATCATGCTCTCATGCTATCGGTCCCATCCAACACTTTTCACACTCGATGCCCATAACAAACCTCTATGCGGGGAGTTGCTCCTGCCAAACAAGAAGGAAAAAGCGAAATCAACTGCACTTTACTTTTTCGGATAGGTTTTCCTCTAGAACTCTACCGGATGCTTGTACCGATCGTGCGAAAGTACCAAGCTAATATTGATAGGTCGCTAAGGAGAAACCCCTCAAAACCCCAACAAAGCGGACCAAAGGCCAAATCGGGATAGAAGTTCCAACTAGTAATCATCTCATTTCCTATCGGCATTGTCAGAAGCTCAGTTCCTTTTCATCACAGGACAAGATCCGAGCAGAATCAGAGGACAATCGAACAGCTACAAGCTAAGATGAAGAGTCTAAGTGACGAGCCTTTTAATGCCGGGTTAAGGCAAGGGAAGCGAGAACATTCAAGCGGAGAGAGATTGTTCCCAGCATGGATTCTTTGCCAGCAGTTCCCCTCGAGCTAGCCTAAGAGCTAAGGAGAGGACTTACTTTGTTTTCTTTCCTACGCAAGTCTGGTTCTGTCTCGGGTAGTTCGAGTAGTAGTAGCGAGCCTGTATATACATATATTCTATTTCATCAGGATAAACACCCGGCTGAAGCCTTGTTGCTTGCTTGTCTAGCTCTGCTGCTCGTGAAGAGCTAGATCCATAACATTCACACCTGGCTACTCGCTCTGTTGCGGATTTAGTTTCAGGGTTCGTTTTGACTGATTCTTTAGTTGAAGCAACTGATGCCCTAACTTAACCCGCCTTACCTTTGGTGCTTTCTATTTCTATAAGTAGTACTTGATCCCGGAAAAAGGTTAAAGGGATAGGCTTGATGCCAGATCCACTTTTAGGGTTGACTCAGCAGTTGAAGAAGGTTGTAATTTGACTAGCTGTTCTCTCTTTCCTGTGCTCGCTAACTTTTTCATCCGTGATAATTGACTAAACTCTGTCAGGTGCTATCTACGAACACCAAATCGGGTATCTTGAGCTTGAGAAGGACAGCATCCGATCGGGAGACAGACCCTTCAGCGGCCTATCTTCTTAATTCAGCTTCCGCGACTGGTGAATCGAAAAAGCCTAGTTATTTATCTTCGGAGACAGTATCCGATTTAGCATTTAGTGGCAAAACCCCCTCCCGGGCGATCTTCTTATACGGACTTTCTATCCCGTAAATAATATATGACTTCTCGGCAAAGACCTACTCCAGATAGGTTGAGGAGGCATAAGTCAATGATGATGGCATCGAATGCCTCTTTGAAAGGAAAGAAAAAGCTCTTGTCGCTATTATTGAATCAATAGTTAACCCAAACACAGAGTAGGCTGCTTGAAAAAAAGCTCTAAGCCTTTCGCTCTTCCCTTCCCAACCCCACTTTTTTCTTAACTACCTTATTCATGAACCTTTTACCCTTAAACAACGGGAGTTATGTCCTATCCCCCACGGTTATGCCCGATTTAAATTGAGGAGAATGATTGGACTTAACCCTTTATACAGGCTTGCTTCTTTTCCGGTCCGGGCTAGTTCGCAAAACCTAGACTCCCATGGCTCGCTTGGAAAACGTTCGTACGTTGCTAACCTCTTATTCTCCTCCTACCCTTGAACTCTTCTTGAATCGAGGAGTTAAAGCTCAGCTAGGGCTGTTCCTCTCTCCGATGGATGAGCGCATTCTGATATGATTTCTTAAGAAAACCTCAGTGGGGCGTGCCCCAACCATAACCCAAGCGGGCCCAATGAGAAGAGACCCGCCCTCCCACTCTCTCTCATTTATTCAGCGAAAAAAACTACATAACGGGGGCCCTTCCGTTCAGAGGTAGCGAATCTACTTTTTTATGTTTTCGGGGGGGATCTCTTGCATGACCAAGTACAAAGTAGAATAGACTTGTATAGAAAATAGTAATTATCATTCTTTCCAATTCCAATAGGAAATATTATATCGGAGTCTTTTGGAACAACTTGCGGATTTTCCTTGTTCGTTTAAAGCGGAAAGCATCCTTTGGAGATCTTCCAAGGAAGACTCCCGATCTTTTTGTCGTCCTTGAAAGAATTTATCTCGAATGACTTTTGTCAATTCCCATTCATCGTTGGGATAAAGGGATTTCATTTTGGCGATGATTTCATTTTTGAATTCAAAGTGTCGAATAGCTATATCCCTTAATTGGGCTTGTTGCTCTGCGTTGAACTCCTTTAGTGGCTTTAGAATGGAGTCTGCCCTAATTACGTCTTGAAGTTCTGCCTTAGGAAGTCGATTTATTAGAGAAGCCATTTCGTTGTCCTGAAGTTCAACGTTGATAAATTTATTGTTTGGAATTTGAATCCGTTGTTCATACACTATTTTTGGCAGTTCATTTAGATTAGGAAGAGACTCCCCCCTTTCTAGGGGCGTTCCTGGTGGGCCTAAGCGCAATTCCAGATCTGGATTGTCAGCGCATTGCGCTATTTGCACGACCCCTGTGAAATACATATAGAAACAAACAATACACGTAGAAATGGAAAAAGTTTTCTCAATCTTAGGTACCCATGAATCCCTACACTTATTATAGTGGAAATGCCATAAAGCGCGAACCAAGATCCGTGAGACGAAAACCAAAATAAGAATGAGGAAGAAAAAGATATCGTGATGTAAGTCTAAATAGAACACTAGAAAATTTTTAAATCGATAACAACATTTATAGAGCTTTTGCTCTATGATAATAATGAAAAGACCCAGAAATAACGAATAATGAAACAATTCATATAGTTCAAGAAAGAGTCGTCTCATTTCAAAATTTATGTTTTGTTATTTCCATCATCTCTTACTGTGGTTTCAGGATGATTCACAAGAAAGGTGGCAGGATTCGAACCTACACTCTTCAGGTCATGAGCCTGATGAGTTGACCAATTCCTCTACCCCGCTTCTTTTTTATTAGAAAAGTTAAACTTGCATGTGTTAAGCATATAGTTTAAGTAGCATGATTTCCCTTATTAGCGCTTTTATACTACCTATAAGCTTCAACCTTCCCTTCTCTTACTTAGATGGAGGAGAAAATAAGCAAGACTTTCAACGCGGCTTTTCTTTATTTCTTTTCTTAATTAATAAATTTATAGTTAGACTTTGTTTCCTGCAACCAAGCTTTTCCTTTCCGAAATCGAGAAAGAGCACTCCTAAAAGCAACCGTTCTCTTATTCTATTATACGAGACCCTCGCCATGGGTGATACGATTCCAAGAGACAAAAGCATATTCGATTAGCTACTTAGGATGAACCACACGGAGGCGATCTCGAACATCAAAAAGAGATATATAGAATTTAAAAAAGACAGAAGACCTTCCTAAGATAGATGGAGAACTCACCCTCTCTCCTATAAATCTTGTTTACACGAGCTTTAGTAAGCCTATCCTGTAACATCCTATCGCCTGCCTGCCACTACGCTTGCTGCCAAGCCATCTCCGACTCCTTGAACGAGGGGATGAAAGAGCATGAACTAATCTCTAAACCGATGGACTTCTCTGATAAATGAGATTGGTTAGCTGCTCCCTCACAATATCGGTTCATTGACCGGAATAGAAGGCATCGAAATCTTCGAACACCCAATCCCCGAGGTTCCCCCCAAACCGATTCCTCTGGAATCGAATATTTGCATTTGATCCGACTTCGATCGGAGAAAGCCTCTGGAATTGGAACAGATGTGGTTCGCCCGTCACCCGGTTGCTTATTGATCCCTCGGGTAGAGGGGGGGTAAGGCAAATGTCACTCTATCGATACAACGTATTGAGCGACCGCGATGAAGAGGGAGATGCTCCTTTACTTGACTGGAAATGACGGGTCGACAACTCCGAATCACAAGCTATTGACAACTAACTAAACTACTCCGGATGAGGGGTGAAATACGCCGCCTTCCTTAAAGTATACGCGCTTTCTCACTAAATTAAAATTAGGGAAGTTAAGGATTTAATACCCCCACCCAGAAAGACGTGTTTTCCATTTTTTAAATAAGGCATGTAAGCCTCTTTGTCCCTCCCGGTTCGGCAGCAGAAGCATTCTCAGCTCCCGAAGAAGATGAAGCTACTGAGATAGGAATTAGGAGCTGCTTTTCCGGCCGATAAAGCTATTGAGAAAGCCAACAATTCTATCCGTTTATTCCGAATATCTTAGATCGAACATCACAAGCCTTATCACCAGAATTCACAACTCACTCCCGACCGATAAGAGGCGCCTCCGTCCAACCTCGATAGTATTGAATGCTCCTTCCATCCAAGCATGAGAGTTGCATTTTATGGTCAGAACTAAATCCCGGGATGGTGAATTAGACTCAGCCTATGCTGGCCTTATACATCCGGGAATCTTCTTAAATAAGAGGGCCACGGCCGTGGCGTTGGGCAGAAAGCCGATGATTTCGGCGAGGCCCTTCCCTTTAACCCGAACAGCCAGATTAATTACAGGTCATCCCCTACCTCCGAATCCTTTGACGGACACCAGAGAAGTTAGTTCTTCGCCTATCACATTGGTCGACTTGAACTTCCCTCTAGTCCTAGAATCACTACCTCTTTAAACCTCTGATGATAAAGTCGTAGGTGAAAGCGGGCCTTTCACCCATACTCATTCAAAAATGGGGGAGCTTACTTATCCATTTCGAGATAGTTGCTACCTATATGTTCGGATTCATTTACTACAAGAAAGCCACTATTCCAAGCGTAGGTCGAGATTTAAAGGCAAGAAGGAGTGTTCAAGCTGTAGATGGTTCCCAGTTATGCTTGTTTCCTCTCTTCCATTGCTTCACTTCAGAATCATAAGGAGACTAGGTTATTCTCATTCCTGCTTCAGTCCATCAATGCAGGCGGTTAGACTCTTGCTATAGATTAGGGCCTCTATCGTGCTATTCTAGACATAGGTAGGCGACAAAGACAAGGGATCTCTCTCGCTATGGATGGTTGCTGCTTGCGAGAAGCGTCTCTTCCGCTTTTTCCTTTCAAAAATTGAAATAAAGAAAGAATTTTTCCACTGGTATTCTACGCTCGATCTCTACTCCCCGAGAGCTCACTCACAATCTATGGCTCACTTAGGGCTAGAAAGAGAGGCTTCTTCATACAAAGCCAACCGGGAACCTTATTTCGACAGATCAAACTAGCTAGGATCGAGGATTCACGCCTTCCCTTCCGCTTACACCATTTCTTTGTGAATGAAGTTAGACGACACAGTTATTATTACTATGACTTAAAAAAAAAAAAGAGTTGCCATATCTCGGTAATGGGGTCTGTTGATTCGTAATCGTGGGATGAGTAGATGTAACAGATGATGTTTTTTTTTTATACCTCTGTCACTCTATCTTTGTTAGTGCCT